AACGGTTGTCTCGAACTGCTTCATAGCATTATCGATTAGAAATGCATTTTCTAGCATTTGACTACGCACCACCAAAGTATTTAGTCGCCCCCTGGAAAGATAGCCCAGAAAGTCGATATAATCTTTGTATAAGTGGTTTATATGAATCCTTCCGGGTTGAGACCACACGTGAAAATGCCATTGCCATAAATTGACAAGGTAATATTTCCATTTATTCATCAGAAGAGGCATATCTTTTGAAGCCAGAACGGATTTTCCTTGATATCTAACATAATGCATGATAGGATGCTTGAACAACCATAAGTTGTCCTGAAAATCATTAACAAAGACTTGGACAAGATCTTCTACTTTTCCATAAAAAGAAATTCGCTCAAAAAGGAGTCCTGAAGATGTTGATCGTAAATGAGAAGATTGGTTACGGAGAAAAAAGAAGATTGATTCATATTCATATACATGAGAATTATATAGGAACAAGAAAAATCTTGGATTACTTGTTGAAAAAATAGAATTTGATTTCTTTGGAGTAATAAGACTATTCCAATTAAAATACTCATAAAGAAAGAATCGCAATAAATGTAAAGAAGAGGCATCTTTTACCCAATAGCGAAAGGTTCGAACCAAGATTTCCGGGCGAATGGGGTAGGGTATTAGTACATCTAAGACATAGTGTAAATGTGAGAAATTGTTCTCGAAAAAAGGAAATATTGAATGAATTGATTGGAAATTATGAGATTTCGCCATTTCTTTTTCTTTCCCTTCTAAGAAAGCTACTAATCGTAGGGAAAACGGAATTTCCACAATGACTGAAAATCCCTCCGATATCATTTGCGAATAAAATTTATTGTTGTGTCCAATAAATTGATTTGGATTAGAATCCTTAGCATAAATACTCAAATGAATCCGTTGATACGTCCGACTAATTAAACGTTTCACACTGAGTGAACTAGATTTATTGTCATAACCCCCATTTTCCAACCAAATCGTCGATCTATTTAAACCGTGATCATGAGCAAGTGCATAAATATACTCTCGAAAAAGAAGTGGGTATAGGAAGTTGTGTTGCTGAGATCTATCTAGTTCTAAATGGATTTGATATTCTTTCATTTGAAATTAGATTGCAACAAAAGGTAAGGTATTTATTGGATTATCAAATGATAACATTGGGTTATCAAATGATACATAGTGCGATACAGTCAAAACAAAGTATTGTAGTAAAAAAAAAAATGGATACCTTGGAAACGGGTAAACTCATTACCGGATTCTCGATTTTCTCATTTTTGAATTGGTTTATGTTTGTTATAGTATAAATAGGCGGTTAGAAATCCTTTATTTTTGCAATCCAACCGCTCTTTTGATTTTGGAAAACAAAATATCTTTATCAATATACCGCTTCTTCTACACATTCATCTCCAACCCATAATAGGGACAAACTCATAGTTAGGACTCATTAAAAAAATCGCTAATCGACTCACGGAAAACCCCTTCCCCGCATTAGGAACCAATATCTTTTTAACGTTTAATTAGATCGGGGAATTATTCAAATTCAATTCAGAAGAGAAGCTCATTCCTTTTTATTTCCCGAGAATTGGAACCATAAGGCTCTATCCATTTATTCACTCGACCCAACTTTGAATTCAATTTTTTGTTCTGCGCCAACAATTCAAACCCTATTTTGAAGCCATTGAATCAGAATAAAATATTTTCAAAATTTTCCATTGATACGACATGCTGGTTTTTCCATTCATTCCTTTCAGGATCAGTCGTGGTCTTACAAACTCTTCCGATGGTATGGACGAATCCTTTGTTTCATATAAATGTGTAAAAGATGCTAGCCGCACTTAAAAGCCGAGTACTCTACCGTTGAGTTAGCAACCCGAATAATTCGAATGGGTGGATACAATCGAAATAAAAAAGAAATAAAAGAAAAGAAATGAAATTGCACAACGGAATCAAAATATTAAATTAGCAAGAAATCGACTAACAAAATTTAGAATCGATTGGGAACATAAAAAAAGACTTCTTGTATAACAGTGAATCCAGCGAACCCATTACTTTTATTTTGAATAAAGTAAAGAAAAAAACCAAACCTCTGTTACGGAGATAAATGGATCTGTTTATCCTTATCCACGATCGAATTATAGTTGTTCGATACGCTGTTGTCAATATGACGGTGAATGTTGAATATTAATGTTAAGAAAAGAATCTAAAAAAATAAAATGGCGAAAACAAAAAGAATGGATTTATTAATTTAATTAAAATAAAAAAAATTATAAAATGAAATAAATAAATAATATAGAAAAGAAATAATTTAGAAATGCTTTGAAAAAAAAAATCGAAAAGAAAAAGAAAGAACTTGCGTTAGATTTGCACTACATATTTACTATACATAAATACAAATGGATACATAGCTATAGCTGAAAGAAAAAAAAAAAAAGAAATCTCGGGTTGACATGGATTCAATCAATCAATATAAGTAAAATAAACAAGTTGAATCCCTTGTTTCGTGATTTGTTAATAGATTTACAACGACAAACTAGAAAACGCCCGGTTTCGATTACGAGTAATGTAAATTTTCGATTTCTCGACCCAATTAGTTCGTTGTATTCATTTGATCTTTTTTATATGCATCTTATATCAATAAAATTCTAGCAATAAAATTGATTTTTGTTCTTCTGCTTATTTTTTTTGTCCTTATACTTCCAGAACATGATACTTTATGGGAGCAATATTAAATAGTAATAAAAAATAGGTATGAATAGACCAAAAAAGGGGGGAGTAGTAAAGAAAAAGTTATACAAAACTATATAGGAGTCATCCACACCCTCTTTTTTTATTCTATATCCTCGATGCAATTTCGTTTAATTAAGATGAAGTTCCTTAAAAATCCCAGCCTTCTTTGAAATATCATGAACCGTTCCTGTAGGTTGAGCGCCCTTATCAAGGAAATCTAAAATAGCAGGAAGATTTAAATGGGTTTGATTATTTATCGGATCATAAAAACCCACTTTCCGAAGATCTCTTCGGGATCGAGCATCGATTGCAACGATTCGATAAACAGCTCATTGGGATAGATGTAGATGAACAATACCCCCCCTAGAAACGTATAAGAAGTTTTCTCCTCGTACGGCTCGAGAAAAAACGATTAGAAATTGTGCGATTTAAGTCCTTCTTTTTCGAAAAAAAAAAAAGCATTCGTACTCTCATAACTCAAGTTGGATAACTTTTAAATAGCCCAAAAGAAAATCTTTAGGGATTTCTTTTTTTGAGTGGTCTCTAACCCCTTTTTTTGTTTGTCTCGTTTCGAATCGATTTTTTGATTCTTAATTCCCATTCTGATCTAATTGTTGAGACAATTGAAAACGGTATTTCCTTGTTCCAGGATCCTTTTTCTCTTTGCTTTGAATCATTGGGTTTAGACATTACTTCGGTGATCTTTCGTTTTCAAAAATGGCGGCAACACACCCCTTTTTGCGATTTTTTCTATCAAAGAATCATACGAACAATTGATTCCTGCACGATACACTTTTCATCGAAAGAGTTTTACAAATTCCAACAAATTGTCGTTTTGGATTTCAAAATTGCTCAAATCGGATTCTTTCAATTTATATATCGAAAATATACTTACGAAGTTTGTTACAACTTATTGATTGGTATTAACCCTAGATCCTTGCCCCTGCGAAATGAACAAATACTTTCTACTCAAGCTCCATCATGTCCTATTTACACTACACCCCAACAAAAAACGAGAATTCTAGTAGAACAGAACAAAGTATGTCGAGCCAAGAGCCCATTCATTCCTAGATAATCTACAATCTAAAATGGCGGATGAAAAAAAAATCCACAGCGGATCGTGTCCTTCAAGTCGCACGTTGCTTTCTACCACATCGTTTCAAACGAAGTTTTACCATAACATTTTTCTAGTTTTGAACCGGTATGTAATTGATTCAATTATGGAATCATGAATAGTCATTGCTTCGGTCAATACCCAGTCCTTTTTCCTTCGATATGAAAGGAATAGTTAGTTAATTTATGAGGAAGAAGCCTCAGTAAGAATTTAATTTCACCCTCTATTTTAATTTTATTGCATGAATGCAATATTTCTTTTTATTTCTAAATAAAACAAAAAAGAACACGAATAAAAAGAAAATAAAGTAAAAGGTAAATAAGAGGATGAAGATATATGAATGGACCCCGTCTCAATTATTAATTATTATTAAATACATTTCCAATTATTAATTAGAGCCAAACATCAAATACCTCCAACTCAAAGAAAATTCATCCATATGAAACTCGATTGATTATGAGATCTTACATCGCTCACTAACTCGTATGGACCCCACCCCTAATTCATTCTGGGGGATGATTAATCATAAATAAAAATAGGATCCTATTTGATACGGGATGCTCGACTCTTTTGTATAGATAAAAAGCCAAAAGGGTCCAGATTACGTCATTCTTTACTATAATTGTTCTTTTACCCTAAACCGGTCTTAGAAACTTAATTCCATTGATTGAATTCAAACAGTACCACGAATACCCTCTTGTTTAGATTTCAAGAAATGAAACAAAAAATTCGGGCTGCCTTTTTAAAAAAAAATATAAGAAAGATAGAGGTTTTCGCATTTCGATTTAGAATGTATCCTTGCAAATTCACGGAGGCAGGGTATGTAAGGATTTTTTAAGCCACTCACTTACATATCAAAGTGAAAGGGAAGGGGAGGGCCCATCCGACCTTTTTTGAATTCAAACTCTTGTGATCTATGTTGCCATCTTACTTGGATCACAAATGGATTCCGTTTTATTTTCGTATTATTTGAACTCGATTCAATTTATGAAAAAACATCTTATTCAGAGAAGAGTTTTGAAAATTCGAAACAAGAAGTCCATTTTATCAAAAATTAGACTCTTAAAAAAATTATACTCTGAAAGAGAGGTTGCTCAAAAAAGTAATTTGGAGTCTGATATTCGGATATATATAAGAGGTCGCTCTGGGACGGAAGGATTCGAACCTCCGAATAGCGGGACCAAAACCCGTTGCCTTACCGCTTGGCCACGCCCCATTTGAATTTCTTTTCTATTCGATACTAATAAACACTAATATTGGTTGTTCGTCAATTCCCGGCCAAATCTCTATGGAATAAATTAGATTCTTTTTTTTAAGATTTTGACACAAGTAGATGCAGAATTAAACTCCATTTATTGATCATTACATAGAATTCAATTAAGATATTGTATGAAAGTATGATTTCTTCTATTCTCTTGTGAGAATTGAAGGATTTTTGTTTTGATTGGTTCGGTTCAAAGAAGTATTTTTTTTGTCTACCTTACTTTCTTTTCGTCATTTTTAGCTTATATCAATAACATATTTTTAACTCAATCAAAATACAATTATCTCCAAGAACAAAATGTTTGTTATGCTTAATACCTTTAGTTTGATCTATATCTTTCTTAATTCTGCCCTTTATTCGAGTAGTTTTTTATTCGGCAAATTACCCGAGGCGTACGCTTTTTTGAATCCAATTGTAGATGTTATGCCAGTAATACCTCTTCTCTTTTTTCTCTTAGCCTTTGTTTGGCAAGCTGCTGTAAGTTTTCGATAAGATCTTTAATAGTGTCCGAGAAAAATTCATGATTTATTCAAGCTCGAGAAAAAAAAATTCTAACAATTGATAAGACCAGATGAGTCTTCCAATTTGAATGAACCCTCAAGTAAAACAGTAAAATTCTTGGGCAGACACGATAAATTTAGATTTCCCCATTTCACGATTCTGACCCTTTTTTTCACTGAAAGACCCTATTAGAGTCCGCCACAATATCGAAGTCGAATTGTGTTAATTTCGAAAAATAAAAACCCTTTTGTATTTCTATCAATTTGAAAAACCGTTTCATTTCTTGGTGTTAAAATAGGATATGTAGTATAAAAATAGAGAATCTATTCTCTTTCCCCCCCCCAAAAAAAATTTGGAGATTGTGTAATGCTTACTCTCAAACTCTTTGTTTACACCGTAGTTATATTCTTTGTTTCTCTCTTCATCTTCGGGTTCCTATCTAATGATCCAGGGCGTAATCCTGGACGTGAAGACTAAAAAATAAGAAATTTTTCTTTACTTTATTCTTAGAAATGTTTTTAGGATTTGATTTTATCTATTCTACATCTTTAACTAGTCAAATAAAAAAAAGCAAAAGGGCTCGCTAAATTCGAATTTGAAAGATACCCAGTCAGCGACAGAAACGGAAAGAGAGGGATTCGAACCCTCGGTACGAATAGCTCGTACAACGGATTAGCAATCCGACGCTTTAATCCACTCAGCCATCTCTCCTAATTAAAAAAAAAAAAAAAGAATAATTACTATGTTACATTACACAAAAGATAATGCTTGAAAAAAAGGCCCTTCTTTACTTTAACTTTATTATATAGCTTATATATTTTTTTATTGTATTTTGTATTGTATTATACAGATGGATACAACTTTTATCAGCAATTCCGTTTTTTATTTCTATAAAATGAAAATAAAGAATGGCCTCGAAAGAGATATCTCGAATCAAAATAGAAAAAAATAAAGAATATCTCTTTACAAAATTACAAAAGGCCGTTTTTTTTATTTTCACGGCCTGGTCTGGTCAGTACCCAGCCGGGCCTTTTTTTGTTCCAATGAACCATACCGCCAAATCATAGAAAAAATGATTTAGATGGAATCAAAGTGTCATTTCTTATTCTTTATTATTCTTTTGTTTCTTATTCTTTTTTTTTTATTTAATTTACTTTTACTGGATACTCGAAAAAAGGGAAAAACAGAACGATGTATTTTTTTTTGCACAATGCATTTTATGTTATGGCTTAAATTGTTTTGTCGAGCCGTATCTGTCAAAACTCCTTCAAGAACCAAATTTGTTATTTTATTTAGTCATTCAATTTCGTTTTTTATTTTTAAACAAAATAAGTCCTCCTTTCCTAATTTCATTAGGACTCCTAACAAACATGTCAATACTCTAAGCTCTAATTTGCATTTCATGATTTTTTTTATTTCTGTCCTATATTGATTACGTCCGATTCCCTTGTTCGACAAAAGTCCCATTTCTATACAATAATCGTATTGTAGCGGGTATAGTTTAGTGGTAAAAGTGTGATTCGTTCTATTAATCCTCTTAATAGTTAAGGGGTTCTTCAGTTTCATTCATATTCTGATCAAAAACTTTATTTCTTAAAAGGATTTCATTTGAATCCTTTACCTCTAAATGAAAGATTCGAGGAAGAATATCCATTCTCGTGATTTGTATCCAAGGGTCAATTAGAAATTTCAAATTTGGATTATGAAATTACGAAACATAATTTTTGTAAATTTGGAATTGGATCAATCTTTCCAATTGAATAAGTATAAGTAAGGTATCCATGGATAAAGATAGAAAAGTCTATTTCCAATCGTAACTAAATCTTCAATTTTTGTTTTGCATAGGGTAGATTGAAGCAAAATAGCTATTAAACGATAACTTTGGTTTACT